GCACGGGCCGTTCGATCCAAAATAAATACGATAGATTTTTTATTACTTTACTATTTTTTTTTATTACTTATTACTTTTACTCAACTCATGAATTGCACAATGAATCTGTTGATTTGGAATCACATGACCGGTTGATGTCACATCAGAGCAGAGCCGATGAATCGATTTTTTCTACTATGTAATTCTATCTTTTTTAGTACCATCTATAATGTATAATGCCTGATGAATCAAGATGGAACTAAGTTAATATTGTCTACTGTCAATGGTTTTTCTTACTGTCGTATCTGGGAAAATTGAAACTTAGGTAAGTGTTTTATTAACATATGTAGTAAAAGAACATATCTAATTTAACTCTTTCATGTCTACTATAACTAGTTATTTCGGTTTTCTATTAGCTGCTTCAACTATAACCCCAGCTCTATTGATTGGTTTGAACAAGATACGACTTATTTGAAATGAATTGAATTCACAATTTAATTTATAAAAATAAGTATTTTATTTCTCTTAAATGCCAGGTCTTCCATAGTCCCGCGGGCGCGGGAATTGGCAATTCCCGGTTATTGAGATTCACGGACAATTCAGATTAATATTTAGGGATAGATCTTACCTCTCTTTTTATTCTCTCAAACAAAAAATAAAAATGATTGAAGTTTTTTTATTTGGAATTGTTTTAGGTCTAATTCCTATTACTTTGGCAGGATTATTCGTAACTGCATATTTACAATACAGACGCGGTGATCAATTGGACCTTTGATTGAATAATATATTTTTTGATTGACCTCCTCCTTGAAGGGAGGTCAAATTATATAATATATTAAGTTATTTTTATATTAACTTATTTTATTGTATGTGATTCGACATTCGACATAATATCACGCTCTGTAGGATTTGAACCTACGACATCGGGTTTTGGAGACCCGCGTTCTACCGAACTGAACTAAGAGCGCTTTCTTATGATCAGGGGCTACGACATCGGGTTTTGGAGACCCGCGTTCTACCGAACTGAACTAAGAGCGCTTTCTTATGACAGGGGATATGACCGTGCAAAAATGAAAGATTATATCCAATTTAAATTTTTAATCGATCTCGAGTAATCTCCTGTTACTGCCCATTAGGAAAAGTAATAGGTAGGGATGACAGGATTTGAACCCGTGACATTTTGTACCCAAAACAAACGCGCTACCAAGCTGCGCTACATCCCTTTTTGAAATTGTTTTACAATGTCATTGTACAAAATCCTTGTCTTGTTTTCCACATTTTTATTTTCTTCTCCATTTATATCCATATAAAATTTTCTTACCATTTCGTCTTCTTTTTTTATACTTTTTTATAATATTTAAAATTGTATTTATATTATATACATCTGAAACCTAACGTATAAAAAAATAAATATAAATGATCTTGAACTACAACATCTGCACATACATATATATATAATCTCCATTTCGTCTTCTTTTTTTATACTTTTTTATAATATTTAAAATTGTATTTATATTATATACATCTGAAACCTAACGTATAAAAAAATAAATATAAATGATCTTGAACTACAACATCTGCACATACATATATATATAATCTATGTCTAGGTTTTACAATAAACAATAAAAAGGAGGATTTTCAATGCGAGATATAAAAACATATCTCTCCACGGCACCTGTGCTAACTACTCTATGGTTTGGGTCTTTAGCGGGTCTATTGATAGAGATTAATCGTTTATTCCCAGACGCCCTGTCATTTCCTTTTTTTTGATTCTAGTTATTGATATGCGAAAAATAAAAAAAAAATTGATATCACATTCTATGTGATGTGACTAAAAAAATGTATTTTGTCCCCTTTTTCAGTTATATTAGGATAGGAAGGAAAGAGAAAGAAAAAATGTATTAAACCCAAGCAAAAAGTTGATCTAATAAAATGACATTTGGAAAAACATAAATAGAAATGTGGGTCCAGTCTAGGGGAGGCTCATAGCATAGTAAAGAAGATACATAAATGAAATATTGGTATTAGGATAGGAATAATTGATAGTTAGAAAAAAATTGTATTACTTACATTATTAATAATATCTTAAACAGATTAAATTTTAATTATTACTCTTATTATTTAATTATTACTCTTATTAATATTAATTCGATTAATTAATATTAATTACAATGAACTCTTTATAAATTTAAAATTTAATTTCGAGTTAGTAACTTCTATTAATTTTTTTGTTCTTTTTCTTTTCGGATCGAAAATAGAAAAGTTAAGTTAAGTCGATCCAAAGGGGGTTCATGGCCAAGGGTAAAGATGTCAGGGTCAGAGTTATTTTGGAATGTACTAGTTGGTGTGCCCGAAATGGTGTCAATAAAGAATCGCCGGGTATTTCTAGATATATTACTCAAAAGAATCGACACAATACACCCAGTCGATTAGAATTGAGAAAATTTTGTCGTTATTGTCATAAGCATACGATTCATGGAGAAATAAAGAAATAGATCGAACGGAACATGTGTGCAATCTTCCCATTCCAACCCAAAGAGGAAGAACATATACATAATAACATAATCATAATATATATAATATATATATAATACAAATTAGAAATAAAAATTATAAATTATACAAATAAAACCCTACTTCGGCCGGATCTGAAATTAATAAAGAAATAGAATTTTTAAAATAAGGAATAAACCATGGATAAATCTAAGCAACCTTTTCGTAAATCCAAGCTCTCTTTTCGTAGGCGTTTGCCCCCAATTGGATCGGGGGATCGAATTGATTATAGAAACATGAGTTTAATTAGTCGATTTATTAGTGAACAAGGAAAAATATTATCTAGACGAGTAAATAGATTGACCTTGAAACAACAACGATTAATTACTATTGCTATAAAACAAGCTCGTATTTTATCTTCGTTACCTTTTCTCAATAATGAGAAACAATTTGAGAGAGCCGAGTCGACCCCTAGAACTGCGGGTCCTAGAGCCAGAAATAAATAGACATATTCCTCAATTGACTCAAAACTCCAATCGGAATTCAAGCTCAAATGGATTGGATGTTTTGCTCGAAAAGGCCCAGAATCCAGGTTTGATTCTTGCCTTATAAGAAACAAAAAAAGGGGGGGATAAGCAATTTTTTTTATTGAAGCATGTTCGTTCATTCCTACTACTTATCTTAATTTTATCTCAATTTAGTTTATTCTATTTCTATCTTCCCGGAGTTCATTCTCCGGGGAATTCTTGTTCAATCATTCCTATATATTATTTCATAATTTCCTTTATTTGATGATCTTATTGGAAATCATGTAAAGACAATTTTTATTTGATATAGCTATTTGTGCAAGTATTTTACGATTAAGAAGCAATTGCCTCTTGTACAGATTGTGTATTAATCGACTATAACTATAGAATACTTTATTATCGCGAGTTACTGCATTTATCCGAGTGATCCACAAACGACGAAAATTTATCTTTTGCCTACCCCTATCTCGATGAGAGTAAACCAAAGCTCTCATTTTATGTTGAGTAATCGTTCGCGTAAGTCTTGAATGAGCCCCTCTAAAGGTTGATGCAAATAAACGAATTTTTGTTCGACGTCTCCGAGCTGTATACCCTCGTTTAACTCTGGTCATTGAATCAAATTAAACTTTAATGAATAACTAATTGAATTCTCTTCTTTCAGTCATTATTTGTCCCCCCGGTCGATTAATAACAAAACGGATTATTCCGATATATAAAATATAAATTCCAATGGCTTTTGCTACTATGACCTTCCCACCCACTATTTTTTATTTTTATTCTTTCCAGATGAACTAAATATCTGGCCTGGAAAAAATAAATTCTACCAAATACGATACAAAAAAAATAGTGGGTTCCATCGTTTCTATGGTTACTTCTTAAACGGTGAGGCCCTCTCTATGCGCCGGAGCCTCGTCTCTCATTTAATCAAATGGTATTGTTAACTTGTATAGTTCACATTCTTTGGCTCTACCCATCAATTAAATTATACAGTAATAGGCCTTTTCACAATAAGAGCTATCCATACAGTGACGGCATTTAATTATGAAAGTTGGCTAGGTAGCTAACCCTGTTAGTCCGTTCTTTCAAGAATATGAGCATAACCCTTTTGTTTTACTTCTTATCCATATAATACTATTTATTTTCTCCGCTTAATGGATAACCATTTGCTACCAATGGGGAATTGCTTCTCACCTCAAATCGAGGTGATTGGATTTGCACCAATGAAAACCATAAATTCCATACACAATACACAAGAAACAATAAGGGTATATGATAGATCCCTATTTTAGGTAGGAAATGGCATTCTTTTACTCTATCTATTCTATTCATTGGTATTAATCATTAAATACTGGAAAAATTGTCTCATTTGTTCGAGCTCAGGATCTGAACGAGTCACACATACACCCTAGTACATGTTCCTCGACGCTGAGGACATCCTCGAAGAGCGGGGGATTTCGTGACATTTCTTATTGGCTGTCTTGTGTTTCTAATAAGTTGTTTAATAGTTGGCATGTCGTATATATAAAATTATATTATAGAATGGGTTGGTTTAGATCGATCTTAACCTGATTTATGATTGATGATTATGAATTATTTCGATTCACTATCATATCAAATAAAAAATCGTGGAAAATTCGAATTATGGTTGAAAATGAAACGGGATCATGAATTTACACGAAATCCGAAGTATTTTCATTTTCAACCGCTACAAGATCAACAATGCCATGGGCTTGGGCTTCTGTTGCCGACATAAAAACATCTCTTTCCATGTCTTCGGATACAACCCACAAAGGGTTGCCCGTTCTTTGTACATAAACTTTTGTGAGGGTTTCGCGAAGTTTCAGCAGTTCTTCCGCTTCCAGGATAAATTCTCCTGCCTGTGCCTCATAAAAAGAACTAGCAGGTTGGTGAATCATAACCCTGATTATATTGATATAACATCATGAATGGTTCTTCTATTTCGCATGATGGGATTTTAATTAAAGAGATAAAAAAGAAAAAAAAATAGAATTGAACAACCGTACAGGCACTTTTTGTGCATTGCATACGGCTCTGCAATGGAATTTACTACTCCCCTCCATAGCCATAGAAGAAAGAGGGGAAGAAATAGAATATGATCCAGTCAGATCGTTGAATAATCCATTTACCATCCTTCTTTTCATAAGAATAAAAAAATACTACGATGGTTCTGTTGCTTTATATTATATAAGATATTTATATATTTATCTCGTCTGTGATTTGGCAATCCCAAAGTGTCTTTCTGATGTGGAATAAAAATGATTTGTGACGCTAAAATGTCCTCCCGACATGACATATAAGATCAAATCAGAAATAAGGGTTATTTCATACTACTATCTCGATACAAAATCTCATGTTATAAAAAACAATAATGGTTTGTTCATATCGAACTCAAAATGCCATGCTATTATTACTTATTTTTCCTAATTCGATTATTTATATTCGATATGGCGAAGGCATAGTCTTTTTTCAAATAAAAACTCATTGGCGCCAAGCGTGAGGAAATGCTAGACGTTTGGTAATTTCTCCTCCAACCAGAATGAAAGATCCCATTGAAGCAGCTAATCCCATGCATATTGTATGTACATCGGGTGGCACAAATTGCATAGTATCATAAATGGCTATTCCTGGTATTACCCATCCGCCGGGAGAGTTTATAAACAAATAAAAATCCCTAGTATTATCTTCTATACTGAGATAGACCATGAGACCCACAAGTTGATTTGAGATCTCGCTATCAACTTCTTGTCCTAAAAAAAGTAATCTTTCTCGATGAAGTCGGTTGATTAGGACAAAATTGTATCCCTTAGGAACCGTACGCGCACCTTTGGATGCATACGGTTCAAAAAATTGCGAAAAAAAAAAATTAATCAATGTATCAATTCCAGTCTTAATTTTTTTTGTAACAGGTTTTTGTTTTTCTAATAATTCTAATAAAGGGCTTTTCTTCGATTTTTCAAAAAACATGAGTTTTGGTTCCCTTTCTCTTCCTTATAAAAAAAATTATTGAACTTATTAAACTAACTTCCCATTGATGTATTATTTCATCGAGATTCAAATCATGATGTCATTTTCTTGTTCCTGAATGGGCCCTTTCAATTCTTTTAGGTTCGTGTTCTACTCCGGGTAAAGATCTGTCCGAATTCGATTTGCACATATAGGGCAAATTATCTCAGTACCGCTTCTTTTTTTTCAAAATCTGTTTCATGCTTTACCTCAAACTATTCGATGTATTCATCATATTATTCCATGCCATTGAATGGCAGTTTGAGATCACTGCTAATAATAGAAAGCATAAATAATGTTTATGATACAAATAGAAAGCATAAATAATGTTTATGATACAAATAGTAATCATATATATTACTAATTTGATATTTTATGAACGGAGCCTGGATACTTTATTTTATCGTTCCAAGTTAACCATAAATTTTTCTAATTAATAATATTGATCCCCAATATCAATTTATCTAATTGCACTTCACGCTCCGAATAATTGATGATTCACTCAATATTTCTTGGGCGAAACGGAGGATATCTCGATCGGTGGAGAGAACGGGTAAATCCCATATGACCTAATAGATCTGACAAGCCGCACTATACGTCAACCCAAACTGCATCTTCCTCTCCAGGATTCCGAAAAGGTACTTTTGGAACACCAACAGGCATTAAATTAAAGAAAAAAGTTAAGTACTATACTTCGCTTTAATATGGAAACGTATCACATGGATTGGGTGGAAGATTTCTGGAAGAAGACAGAATGAATAAAGAACCCATTTTCAAAAGAACCCATTTTCACGAGTGGGTCGATCATTTAAATGATAAACAAGTATCTATGCATTTATTCCCCAAAAAGGGGGCCCAAGCCCCATTGCGTATTGGTACTTATCGGATATAGAATAGATCTGCTTCTCTTTGTTCTGACGAACAAAATTGTTCCATTATTTTCAACGGAACGGAATAAATCTTAACTCTTTCTCATACAAAATCTAATGAAAAGGTTAGGCACATAACATAGTATAGTCTTTCTTTTCCAATGCGATAAAGTTACATAGTGTCCATTTTTCTTTGATATTTGATAAAAAAGGGGTATTTCCATGGGTTTGCCTTGGTATCGTGTTCATACTGTCGTATTGAATGATCCCGGCCGGTTGCTTTCTGTCCATATAATGCATACGGCTCTAGTTTCTGGTTGGGCCGGCTCGATGGCTCTATACGAATTAGCAGTTTTTGATCCTTCTGACCCGGTTCTTGATCCAATGTGGAGACAGGGTATGTTCGTTATCCCCTTCATGACTCGTTTAGGAATAACCAATTCATGGGGTGGATGGAGTATTTCAGGAGGAACTATAACGAATCCGGGTATTTGGAGTTACGAAGGTGTGGCAGGGGCACATATTGTGTTTTCTGGCTTGTGCTTCTTGGCAGCTATCTGGCATTGGGTGTATTGGGACCTAGAAATATTCTCTGATGAACGTACGGGAAAACCTTCTTTGGATTTGCCCAAGATTTTTGGAATTCATTTATTTCTCTCAGGATTGGCTTGCTTTGGCTTTGGTGCATTTCATGTAACAGGCTTGTATGGTCCTGGAATATGGGTGTCCGATCCTTATGGGCTAACTGGAAAAGTACAATCTGTAAATCCAGCGTGGGGCGCGGAAGGTTTTGATCCTTTTGTTCCGGGAGGAATAGCCTCTCATCATATTGCAGCGGGTACATTGGGCATATTAGCGGGTCTATTTCATCTTAGTGTCCGTCCGCCTCAACGTCTATACAAAGGATTACGTATGGGCAATATTGAAACTGTCCTTTCCAGCAGTATCGCTGCTGTTTTTTTCGCAGCTTTCGTTGTTGCTGGAACTATGTGGTATGGTTCAGCAACTACCCCAATCGAATTATTTGGCCCCACTCGTTATCAGTGGGATCAGGGATACTTCCAGCAAGAAATATATCGAAGAGTTGGCACAGGACTAGCTGAAAATCTTAGTTTTTCGGAAGCTTGGTCTAAAATCCCCGAAAAATTAGCTTTTTATGATTACATTGGTAATAATCCGGCAAAAGGGGGATTATTCAGAGCGGGTTCAATGGACAGTGGGGATGGAATAGCTGTTGGATGGTTAGGACACCCTATCTTTAGAGATAAAGAAGGACGCGAACTTTTTGTACGTCGTATGCCCACTTTTTTTGAAACATTCCCCGTAGTTTTAGTAGACGGAGATGGAATTGTGAGAGCCGATGTTCCTTTTAGAAGGGCAGAATCAAAGTATAGTGTTGAACAAGTAGGTGTAACTGTCGAGTTCTATGGTGGCGAACTCAATGGAGTCAGTTATAGCGATCCTGCTACTGTGAAAAAATATGCTAGGCGCGCCCAATTAGGTGAAATTTTTGAATTAGACCGAGCTACTTTGAAATCCGATGGTGTTTTTCGGAGCAGTCCAAGGGGTTGGTTCACTTTTGGGCATGCTACATTTGCTTTGCTCTTCTTTTTCGGACATATTTGGCATGGCGCTAGAACCTTGTTCAGAGATGTTTTTGCTGGTATTGATCCGGATTTGGATGCTCAAGTAGAATTTGGAGCATTCCAAAAGCTTGGAGATCCAACTACAAGAAGACAAGTAGTCTGATAGAATATTACTCTGGTATCTTTCGCCTCCACTTTTTGAATTTGATGACATAAGGTACCAAAAACATCTTGACTTGATTGAATCACCATCTTTTCTTTGACTCTTTCCCTTTCTTTACTATAGTAAATAGTAAATGATCCATCTTTTCTTTGACTCTTTCCCTTTCTTTACTATAGTAAATAGTAAATGATCCAAAATGAAATGAATAGGTGTGGAAGCTATAATTGTAAACCGCGATCGAATCTATGGAAGCATTGGTTTATACATTCCTTTTAGTCTCGACTTTAGGGATAATTTTTTTCGCTATCTTTTTTAGAGAACCGCCTAAAGTTCCGACTAAAAAATGAAATGATTTTTCATCATTTCAATTTGAAGTAACGAGCCTACCAATGGTAGGCTCATTACTTCAATTAGTAATTAGTCTCCGTGTTCTTCGAATGGATCTCTTAATTGTTGAGAGGGTTGCCCAAAAGCGGTATATAAGGCGTACCCAGTAAAGCTTACAAGTAAACCAGATATGAAGATGGCGACTAGGGTTGCTGTTTCCATTTCTAGATAATTTAAGGATCACAATGGATCTACGATAAGATCGTTTATTTACAACTACAACGAAATGGTATACAAAGTCAACAGATCTTAACCAATCATTAAATAAGATTTATGGCTACACAAACCGTTGAGGATAGTTCTAAATCTAGGCCAAGACAAACTAATATAGGAAGTTTATTGAAACCATTGAATTCGGAATATGGTAAAGTAGCTCCGGGCTGGGGGACTACACCACTTATGGGGGTCGCAATGGCTCTGTTTGCAATATTCCTATCTATCATTTTGGAAATTTATAATTCATCCGTTTTACTGGATGGAATTTCGATGAATTAGGTTCCTAAGGGCCATAAAGTCCTAGTTCTAGTTTTTCAATAAAAAAAGCACTTAAGACTCAGATTTCTAGATCATTCTGGTAGTTCGACCGTGGAATTTTTTTGTTTCGGTATTTCCGGAATATGAGTGTGTGACTTGTTATAATTGATCCTATTGATAATACAGAGAATAGTCTGTCATCTCGATCAAGATGATTCTACCTCGTCGGATATTTATTTTAGTATCTGGAGCACGGAATATGAATATTATAGAATAGATCAAGAAAAGAAATATTTGAACTATGATTCATACCTACTATTTAGTCAGACCTCGCAACCGGACTCAAAAAAAAAAAATAAAATGCAAATTAGGTATTTTCTAAATCAAACGCTTTTTCTTCCTTCAGACTAAATTTGGTCAACGGACACCCATTTCTTTAGATTTTGTTGAGTTATTTATTACATCCATTCATTGAAATTGGATAAGTGATGATCA